CCAGTTTTAGATCTTTCAATAATAACTCCTTACTCCCATGGATCTATTTCAAATTCATGAATCATCCCAGGAATTTTTCTATTTGATTGTATAGTTTCTACCCACTATGTAATGCACACAACACAAAACAGATGGTTATTCTATTTTCATCATAGAATGATTATTCGAGTCTTTTTAACCTTTGGGTCATATCAATTAAACCTTCTATAATTAGCCTAATCGGTAAGATAAATTCTTTGATTCTTCAACTTCGATGAAATCGGAATAGTTCCTTTCATTCTTAGACAACTACATTTGGATTAAATTAAATCGAATCTAATCGGATTCAAATATTTTCTTCTATTGATTCCTTTCAAAAAAACAAATAATTTGAATAGAAGGTCATATCTTTTTTTTAATGATTCTTTTTTATGTTATTTCGTACTGTACAATTAATTCCTTTGTTTGTGGGATCATTTTCTCGCAAGAGGTAGTTAAAATAAAAAAATTATAGAATGGATTGTTACCTATGCCTAGATCTCGGATAAATGGAAATTTTATTGATAAGACCTTTTCAATTGTAGCCAATATCTTATTACGAATAATTCCGACAACTTCAGGAGAAAAAGAGGCATTCACCTATTACAGAGATGGTGCGATTTGATTTTTTTATTTACTGCTTTCAGTCTTCGGAGAAAGATACATTATTCGGGATAGAAAGAAAACAAATTTGAAATAAATCTACGCTTTTTGTAAAGGTGAAGTTTGTAAATAAAACAATTCCTTCTGTCGTGTATCCACGATTAATGCAGCCTCAGATGCTTCAATTATCAATTCTAGTATTCAGCGAAAGGTTACGCACCTATCCTATGGGTTAAATCAACCCTACTCCACGAGTACCGATAGGCAGCATAGGGGAAGAAGCACTACGCCTAGGAATCAACAATACGAAAACTTTGTTAGAAATTATACCTTTTCTTTGTCGGGATCGGGACTAAGAAGAATGGTTGGGACAACAAACATCCATCTCGTTCGTATTTTTGATACCCGTATAACCATCGAAGACTGTTGAAGTGACTAATTCCTGGAAATTGAGGGGTGTTAAGGACAAAGAAATTGTTAGAGTTATCATTTTTATAAGGTACTTGATGTTAAGAAAAGATCTTTTACAGGAAGGTTGGCTAGAAATTTCTTGTAAAAACACTAGCCCCCTTCGGTTCATAATGAAATTATTTCAATCTTTTTTGATTCCAGATATTCTTCTCATTATGCACATAAAAATCAAAAAAGGAGGAGCCGTATGAGATGAAAATCTCACGTACGGTTCTGGAACGGAGATTCTTTGAATCGAATGACGACCGTAACGGATGTCAGCTCAATCCGAAGGAAATTATGCGGAAGCTTTACAGAATTATTATGAAGCTATGCGACTAGAAATTGATCCCTATGATAGAAGTTATATACTCTATAACATAGGCCTTATCCATACAAGGAACGGAGAACATACGAAAGCTTTGGAATATTATTTTAGGGCGCTAGAACGAAACCCGTTCTTACCACAAGCTTTTAATAATATGGCCGTGATCTGTCATTACGTGCGACTATCTCCACTATAGAAAGAAAAAAAAAGGAAAGAAAGAGAAAAAAATGCGCGAATAAATACTCGAAAATAGGCTTTCTACATATCATAGGTATCGTCCAAAACAACGATTTTTATCAGCTGTAGCAAAGAAAAAGAAAGAAACTTCGTAGAAGTCGAAGTAGGAAGTAATAGGTATGCCTAGATCCTTTAGTCTATGGATAAAGAAAGGGTCTAATTGACAGAAAAAGCACCGTAAAGATCAATTAAGTGAGATTTTGGTCCGATACAATAAGAACTGCTTACTTATGTAACGATAGGAGATAAAAGTTAGGAATCAACTTATGTAATAGAGTCGATCCCCTAAGGTATTGAGCAGCGGTGTAGAATCAGATCCCAAAGATAGTAAGTCTTTTCTTCCTTATCAAAGAAAAGACTTTTTCAAAAATTCTATAATCTATATAAATTTATATATGAAACCGAGATAGTTACCTTTCAGAAAACTCTAATGATAGCGGAAAGACCTATGTTTTATTCTTCTGAAGGTGGGAGAAAAGATAAAACTAAAACGGATTCAACTATTAATCAAAATTAAAGTTTGAAACTCATCCACTTAACCTCTTTTGGTTAACTCGAAAAAAATGAGATAGATCCATGAGAAATCTCATTCAATTAGATATGGTATTAAAAAAAGGGACACCAAAAGAATTGACTGCTGAGCCGTATGAGGTAGGAAACTCTCAAGTACGGTTCTAAGGGAAGGAATTTCCCTGCCTATTCCGACCGGGGAGAACAGGCCATTCGACAGGGAAATTCTGAAATTGCGGAGGCTTGGTTCGATCAAGCCGCTGAGTATTGGAAACAAGCTATAACGCTTACTCCCGGGAATTATATTGAGGCACAGAATTGGTTGAAGATCACAAGGCGTTTCGAATAGGAGCA